ATTCAAAGAGAAAGATAGCAAATATCTGGAGTTTCTTTTTTTATCCTATACGGATGATCCGATCCGCAAGGACCATGATTGGGAATTGTTTGATCGTCTTTCTCCGAGGAAGAAACGAAACATAATCAACTTGAATTCGGGACAGCTATTCGAAATCTTAGGGAAAGGCTTGATTTGTTATCTCATGTCTGCTTTTCGTGAAAAAAGACCAATTGAGGGGAAGAGTTTCTTCAAACAACAAGGAGCTGGGGCAACTATGCAATCCAATGATATTGAGCATGTTTCCCATCTCTTCTCGAGAAACAAGTGGGGTATCTCTTTGCAAAATTGTGCTCAATTTCATATGTGGCAATTCCGCCAAGATCTCTTCGTTAGTTGGGGGAAGAATCAGCACGAATCGGATTTTTTGAGGAACGTCTCGAGAGAGAATTGGATTTGGTTAGACAATGTGTGGTTGGTAAACAAGGATCGGTTTTTTAGCAAGGTACGGAATGTATTGTCAAATATTCAATATGATTCCACAAGATCTATTTTTGTTCAAGTAACGGATTCTAGCCAATGGAAAGGATTTTATTCTGATCAATCCAGAGATCATTTCGATTCCGTTAGAAATGAGGATTCAGAATATCACACATTGATCGATCAAACAGAGATTCAGCAACTAAAAGAGAGATCGATTCTTTGGGATCCTTCCTTTCTTCAAACGGAACGAACAGAGATAGAATCAGATCGATTCCCGAAATGCCTTTTTGGATCTTCCTCCATGTCCTGGCTATTCACGGAACCTGAGAAGCGGATGAATAATCATCTGCTTCCGGAAGAAATCGAAGAATTTCTTGGGAATCCTACAAGATCAATTCGTTCTTTTTTCTCTGACAGATGGTCAGAACTTCATCTGGGTTCGAATTCTACCGAGAGGTTCACTAGAGATCAGAAGAATAAAAAACAAGATGTTTCTTTTGTCCCTTCCAGGCGAGCGGAAAATAAGGAAATGGTTGATATATTCAAGATAATTACGTATTTACAAAATACCGTCTCAATTCATCCCTCGGAACCATATCACATCCCGGATCTGGTTCCGAAGGATGAGCCGGATATGGACAGTTCCAATAAGATTTCATTCTTGAACAAAAATCCATTTTTTGATTTCTTTCATCTATTCCATGACCGGAACAAAGGGGGATACGCGTTACACCACGATTTTGAATCAGAAGAGAGATTCCCAGAAATGGCGGATCTATTCACTCTATCAATAACCGAGCCTGATCTGGTGTATCATAGGGGATTTGCCTTTTCTATTGATTCCTACGGGTTGGATCAAAAAAGATTCTTGAATGAGGTATTCAACTCTAGAGATGAATCGAAAAAGAAATCTTTATTGGTTCTACCTCCTCTTTTTTATGAGGAGAATGAATCCTTTTCTCGAAGGATCAGAAAAAAATCGGCCCGGATCTACTGCGGGAATGATTTGGAAGATCCAAAACTAAAAACAGCGGTATTTGCTAGCAACAACATAATGGAGGCAGTCAATCAATATAGATTGATACGAAATCTGATTCAAATCCAATATAGCACCTACGGGTACATAAGAAATGTATCGAATCGATTGAATAGATCCGATCGCAACTTCGAATATGGAATTCAAGGGGATCAAATAGGAAATGATACTCTGAATCATATAACTATAATGAAATATACGATCAACCAACATTTATCGAATTTTAAAAAGATTCAGAAGAAATGGTTTGATCCTCTTATTTCTCGAACTGAGATATCCATGAATCGGGATCCTGATGCATATAGATACAAATGGTCCAATGGGAGCAAGAATTTCCAGAAACATTTCGTTTCTGAACAGAAGAATCGTTTTCAAGTAGTGTTCGATCGATTATGTATTAATCAATATTCGATTGATTGGTCCGAGGCTATCGACAAAGAAGATTTGTCTAAGCCACTTCGTTTCTTTTTGTCCAAGTCACTTCCCTTTTTGTCCAAGTTACTTCCCTTTTTGTCCAAGTTACTCCCCCTTTTCTTTGTGAGTATCGGGAATATCCCCATTCATAGGTCCGAGATCCACACCTATGAATTGAAAGGTCCGAATGATCAACTCTGCAATCAGTTGTTAGAATCCATAGGTGTTCAAATCGTTCATTTGAAGAAATTGAAACCCTTCTTATTGGATGATCATGATACTTCGCAAAGACCGAAATCCTTGATCAATGGAGGAACAATATTACCATTTTTGTTCAAAAAGATACCAAAGCGGATGATTGACTCATTCCATACTAGAAAGAATCGCAGGAAATCCTTTGATAACACGGATTCCTATTTCTCAATGATATCCCACGATCGAGACAATCGGCGGAATCCCGTGAAACCATTTCATAGAAGTTCATTGATATCTTCTTTTTATAAAGCAAATCGACTTCGATTCTTGAATGATCCACATCACTTCTGGTTCTATTGTAACAAAAGATTCCCCTTTTATGTGGAAAAGACCCGTATCAATAATTATGATCTTACATATGGGCAATTCCTCAATATCTTGTCCATTCGCAACAAAATCTTTTCTTTGTGTGTCGGTAAAAAAAAATCTCTTTTTTTGGAGAGAGAGACTATTTCACCAATCGAGTCACAGGTATCTGACATCTTCATACCTAACGATTCCCCACAAGGTGGTGATGAAACATATAACTTGTACAAATCTTTCCATTTTCCAATTCGATCCGATCCATTCGTTCGTAGAGCTATTTACTCGATCGCAGACATTTCTGCAACACCTCTAACAGAGGAACAACCAGTCAATTTGGAAAGAACTTATTGTCAGCCTCTTTCAGATATGAATCTATCTGATTCAGAAGGGAATAACTTGCATCAGTATCTCCGTTTCAATTCAAACATGGGTTTGATTCACATTCTATGTTCTGAGAAATATTTACCATCCGGAAAGAGGAAAAAACGGAGTCTTTGTCTAAAGAAATGCGTTGAGAAAGGGCAGATGTATAGAACCTTTCAACGATATTTTTCAAATCTCTCAAAATGGAATCTGTTCCAAACATATATGCCATGGTTCCTTACTTCGACAGGGTGCAAATATCTCAATTTCACCCTTTTAGATACTCTTTCAGACCTATTGCCGATGCTAAGTAGCAGTCAAAAATTTGTATCCATTTTTCATGATATGATGCATGGATCAGATATATCAGGGCCAATTCCTCAGAAGATTCTTCCACAATGGATTCTGATAAGTGAGATTTCGAATCAATGTTTACAGAATCTTCTTCTGTCCGAAGAAATGATTCATCGAAATAATGAGTCACCCTTTCCATTGATATGGGCACATCTGAGATCAACAAATGCTCGGGAGTTCCTCTATTCAATTTCAATCTTTTTCCTTCTTCTTGTTGCTGGATATTTGATTCGTATACATCTTCTCTTTGTTTCCCGAGCCTCTAGTGAGTTACAGACAGAGTTAGAAAAGATCAAATCTTTGATGATTCCATCATGTATGATGGAATTTCGAAAACTTCTGGATAGGTATCCTACATCTGAACTGAATTCTTTCTGGTTAAAGAATCTCTTTCTAGTTGTTCTGGAACAATTAGGAGATTCTCTGGAAGAAATACGGGGTTCTGCTTCTGGTGGCAACATGCTATTGGGTGGTGGTCCCGCTTATGGGGTCAAATCAATACGTTCTAAGAAGAAATATTGGAAGATCAATCTCATCGATCTTGTAAGTATCATACCAAATCCCATCAATCGAATCATTTTTTCGAGAAATACGAGACATCTAAGTCGTACAAGTAAAGAGATCTATTCATTGATAAGAAAAATAAAAAACGTGAACGGTGATTGGATTGATGAGAAAATAGAATTCTGGGTCGCGAACAGTTATTCGATTGATGATGAAGAAAGAGAATTCTTGGTTCAGTTCTCCACCTTAACGACAGAAAAAAGGATTGATCAAATTCTATTGAGTCTGACTCATAGTGATCATTTATCAAAGAATGACTCTGGTTATCAAATGATTGAACAACCGGGATCAATTTCCTTACGATACTTAGTTGACATTCATCAAAAGGATCTAATGAATTATGAGTTTAATAGATCCTGTTTAGCAGAAAGACGGATATTCCTTGCTCATTATCAGACAATCACTTATTCACAAACCTTGTGTGGGGCTAATAGTTTTCATTCCCCATCTCCCCATGGAAAACCCTTTTCGCTCCGCTTAGCCCTATCCCCTTCTAGAGGTATTTTAGTGATAGGTTCTATAGGAACTGGACGATCCTGTTTGGTCAAATACCTAGCGACAAACTCCTATGTTCCTTTCATTACGGTATTTCCGAACAAGTTCCTGGATGACAAGCCTAAAGGTTATCTTATTGATGATATCGATATTGATGATAGTGATGATGACCGTGATATTGATACGGAGCTGCTAACTATGACGAATGTGCTAACTATGTATATGACGTATATGACGCCGAAAATAGACCGATTTGATATCACCCTTCAATTCGAATTAGCAAAAGCAATGTCTCCTTGCATAATATGGATTCCAAACATTCATGATCTGTATGTGAATGAGTCGAATTACTTATCCCTCGGTCTATTAGAGAACTATCTCTCCAGGGATTGTGAAAGATGTTCCACTGGAAAGATTCTTGTTATTGCTTCGACTCATATTCCCCAAAAAGTGGATCCCGCTCTAATAGCTCCGAAGAAATTAAATACATGCATTAAGATACGAAGGCTTCCTCTTCCACAACAACGAAAGCACTTTTTCATTCTTTCATATACTAGGGGATTTCACTTGGAAAAGAAGATGTTCCATACTAACGGATTCGGGTCCATAACCATGGGTTCCAATGCACGAGATCTTGTAGCACTTATCAATGAGGCCCTATCGATTAGTATTACACAGAAGAAATCCATTATAGAAACTAATACAATTAGATCAGCTCTTCATAGAAAAACTTGGGATTTTCGATCCCAGA